ATGACAGGATTTGAACCCGTGACATTTTGTACCCAAAACAAACGCGCTACCAAGCTGCGCTACATCCCTTTCTATTGGTTTCCAGTGTCATTGTAAAGAATCTTTGTCTTGTTTTCCACATTATTTCCGTTATATATATATCATATATCCTGCCATTTTTTTCTTTTTTTTAGTTTCATATCCTATAATATAAAATATGAAAAATATTCTATTAATATAATAGAATTCATAATAGAATAAAATAATAGAATATAGTTATATAGAATATTATTATTAATAATAATTATAATAATATTAAGAATAATATAATTAAATAAAATAAAAAGAATACTTTATAAAAAAAAAGAAAATATCTAATGAATCGTTGTACAATTCAATTTGAATTGGGACTTCTCCCGACAAATGCAAGTGGTTATTAATAAAATAACCATTTGATCATATTCCTATATGTAATTATGTATTACAAATTACAAGAAAAAAAGAAGGAGGATTTGAAATGCGAGATCTAAAAACATATCTCTCTGTGGCACCAGTGGTAAGTACTCTATGGTTCGGGGTTTTAGCGGGTATCTTGATAGAAATCAATCGTTTATTCCCGGATGCATTGATATTCCCCTTTTTTTCATTCTAGTTATTGGCACGGGAAGGGGTGACGAAGATTAGAGATCCAATCAAATATCTGTGATTAATCCTCTCTTCTTTATTTCTTTATTTTTGATAATTAGAAATAGAATAAGTTAGAAAAAGAAGAAAGGTGGATTTGGCCTCAGTGAAACTCGGAATTTTTACCAGGTTTCAATGGAATTGAATTAATAATTCAATTCCATTGATTGCTATTAATAATAGAGTGAGACCAGAAATGGAAATGGAATGCTAGGGCAGGGGCAATAATCTCATACAAGATACTTAAATGAAAAATGAAATACTGTACTGCGGTTCGAAATCATTGTATTACTTAATTATTACTGTACTATATAAAATTAATTGGAACAAAATCTTTCATAATTTGATTTTGAATTATCAACTTCTACTTTTTTTCGTTCCTTTTTTCTTCTTCGCTTCGAATCTTAAAATAGAAGAGTTAAGAAAATAGAAGAGTTAAGTGAATAAAAAAACCAAAGGAGGTTCATGGCTAAGGGTAAAGATATCCGAATAACTGTTATTTTGGAATGTACCAGTTGTGATCAAAAGAGTGTTAATAAGAAATCAACGGGTATTTCCAGATATATTACTCAAAAGAATCGACACAATACGCCTAGTCGATTGGAATTGAGAAAATTCTGTCCCTTTTGTTGCAAACATACGATTCACGCAGAGATAAAGAAATAGAGAAAAAGGATCGCTTGTGTGTCACCCTTCCAAGGTAGATGAAAAATGATATTTCAGATATATTCTATAAATTAGATATCTATAAACATATAAATTATATATATAACATGAAATTATATACATATAACATTATATAGCATATATTTCATTATATATTATATAACAACATATATTCAAAAATTATATAACAACATATATTCAAAAAAAATATAAATAAAACAAAATCCTTTTTTTTATAAGAAATGGGATTTTCGGGATAGGAATAAACAAACCATGGATAAATCTAAGCGACTCTTTCTTAAATCCAAGCGATCTTTTCGTAGGCGTTTGTCCCCGATCCAATCGGGGGATCGAATTGATTATAAAAACATGATTTTACTTTATCGATTTATTAGTCAACAAGGAAAAATATTATCTAGACGCGTGAATAGATTGACCTTAAAACAACAACGATTAATTACTATTGCTATAAAACAAGCTCGTATTTTATCTTCGTTACCTTTTGTTAATAATGAAAAACAAGAATTTGAAAAAAGTGAGTCGACCACTAGAACTACGACTACTGTTCTTAAAAAAACAAAAAAATAGAGTTACTCTTCAATTGACTTCAAATTGGAATCTAAACTCAAATTAAATGTGGATTGATATTTAGTTCGAAAACTACGACAATCCAATTGGGGTTGTTGCGTTGTAAGAAAAAAGATAATCGGTGAAGAAGAATAAATCTTTTTTTTTATTGAGCGTGGTTGTTCATTTATTTTGATGACTTTATTATATGAATTCTATTTTATCATACAAATCTTTTCTATTCTACCACCTTCCCGGAGTTCAGTCTCCGGGGAATTTTTATTTTTATGATCTCGTCTCGTTGGCAATCATAAAAAGACAATTCTCTTTTAATATAGCTATTTGTGCAAGTATTTTACGATTAAGAAGCAATTGCTTCTTGTATAGATTAGACATTAAATTACTAAAAATATAGTATCTTTTTTTTTTATTCTCGCCAATTATTGCATTTATTCGACTGATCCACAAACCGCGAAAATATCTTTTTTTCCTATCTCTATCCCGATGAGCCGAAACCAAAGCTTTTATTCTCTGTTGCTGAATAGTTCGAGTAAGTCTTGAATGAGCTCCGCGAAAGCTTGATGTAAATAAACGAAATCTTGTCCTCCGTTTTCGAGCGATATATCCTCTTTTAATTCTGGTCATTGAATAAATGAGACTTTGATGAATAACTATTTGATTTTTTTTTCTTTCAGTTATTCTTTTCTACTTCCTAGTCTATTAATAACAAAAATGGATTCTTCCAATGTATAAAAAAAAAATTCCAATGGCTTTTGCTACTATAACCTTCCCAACCACGATTTTTTTCTTTTTTTCTAAGCATTTAACCTCGAAATAATAAATTGTATTGATACTAGGTATTAAAAAAACATAGTAAATTAAATAGAAATAGATAAAAAAATGGTGGGTTCCATCGTTTCTATGATTACTTTTTAAACGGTGAGGTCCTCTCTATACACCGGAGCCCCTTCCTTCATTGAATCTTCATTTAATGAATGTTATTGTTAACTTGTACAGTTCACACTCATGGGCTCTACCCATGAAATATCTAGTAATAGGTCTTTCACAACGAAATCTATCTATACAGTAACGGTATTTAAGTATGAAGATTAGCTGGGTAGTTGACCCTCTTAGTCCGTTCTTGCAAAATTTAGGACATAATTTTTCTTTATTTGAAATAGGATTTTTCCCGCTTAATGGATAACCTTTTGTTACCAATGGGAAAGTCTTTTTCATCTTAAATTGCAAATTGAGGTGATTCGGTTTGCACCAATCGAAACCATAAATTTGATACACAATCGAATTATATATATATAATTCTTATTAATAGAATAGATTTTTTATAGATTTTTTGTAAGTTAAGATAGTGTGAATGGAATTCTTCCATAAAAATTTCTTTCTTTTTTTTTAGTTTATGATCTAAACGAGTCGCACATACACCCTAGTACAGGTTCCTCGACGCTGAGGGCATCCCCGAAGAGCGGGAGATTTTGTGACATTTCGGATTGGCTGTCTTGTGTTTCTAATAAGTTGTTTTATAGTTGGCATGGTGAGTCATATACATAATGAGCTGGTTTAGATCAATCCTAACCCGATGATTATGAATTATTTAGATTCTATTAATCTATTAATTATTTCAATCTGGTTGGTAAGAAGATTAAAAAGAGAAAAGAAAATCTCAAATCGTGTATTTATAAGGAATCCTTTCTGCTCATTTTTTATTTATTCACAAAGAATCGGCTACCATATCAATAATTCCGTAGGCTTGGGCTTCTTCTGCTGACATATAAAGATCCCTTTCCATGTCTTTGTATATCTGCCATGAAGGTTTGCCCGTTCTTTGTGCATAAATCGTTGTCATAGTTTTTCGCATTTTCAGTAATTCATCCGCTTCCAGCACACATTCTGCTGTTTGTCCCTCATAAAAAGAACTAGCAGGTTGATGGATCATTACCCTGAGAATATAACATAATAAAGGTTTCCCCTAATCTCGCACAATAAGGCGAGGGATATAAATAAGAAAAAAACAAACAAATATAGAATTGAACAACCGTACAGGCATCTTTTGCATATTGCATACGGCTCTACTATGATATGGAATTTATTTTTACTTTCCATCGAAGAAATAGAAAATATACTGGGTCTATCAGACCCAGATCAGTAAATGATCCAATAACCACCCTTGCTTTTTGTTTGAGAATATTTTAAAAATACTATGATGATTCCCTTACTTTCTTATTTCGTCTCGTCTGTTATTCAGCAATCCAAAAGTTTCTTTTTTTTTCAAATAGTTATAAGAAATATTGTTTTTTTTATTCTTTCATAAAATAAATATTGTTTTTTTTATTCTTTCATAAAATAAATATTGTTAAAAGTTTTCCGGTGTGAAAACGGAAAACAAAAAAAGTTTGTGACACTGAAAGAGGCTCCTGATAGATCGGATAAAATCGTAAATACCCCTTTTTCATACTACTCTTTCGATATATAATCGAATGGTTTTTAAAAAAATCATTTTTGCATATCGAACTCGAAGTGCCATGCTATTATTACTTAATATTGGCGCAGGCATAGTCTTCTTTTTTTTTTCTTTTCTAGAAAAAAGAATCATTGGCGCCAAGCGCGAGGGAATGCTAGACGTTTGGTAATTTCTCCTCCTACCAAAAGAAGAGATCCCATTGAAGCGGCTAATCCTACGCATACTGTCTGTACTTCTGCTTCTATAAGTTGCATAGTATCAAAAATACCCATTCCGGATATTACCTCTCCGCCCGGAGAATTTATCAAAAGATACAAATCTTTGTTGTTGTCCTCTAGACTGAGATATATCATAAGGCCAACAAGTTGGTTTGAGATTTCACTGTTGACTTCTTGACCTAAAAAAAGTAGTCTTTCTTGATAAAGTCGATTGTATAGGTCAATCCAAGATGCTTCATCGTCTCCAGGAACTCGAAACGGTACTTTTGGTATACCAATAGGCATAAAATGAAAAAAAAAAATGAAGTAAGTTGTCTATCTTACTTATTTTTTCTTATTTTTTAAGTTGTCTATCTTACTTTGGTGTTAAAACGTCTTCGATGAACTGATTACCACCAATTTTTTGGAAA